ATATTATAATGAGGGGTCTTAATCCTAGAGAAAGTCTTGCCGTGACCAGGGTTAGAGTTCTAGTAACTTTGCTTTTTATAGGGTTTAATAGTTTTAGGTTTGGTGTTGAAAATATTATGTTGATGACAATTCTTAGGTAGAAGAATAGGTTTATAACTGATCCTATTACTAATATAAATACTGTAATTTTTATTGATTCTGTTAGCATTATAATTGTTATAAGCTTAGGCATAAACCCCGTGAGTGGGGGCAATCCTCCCAGGGATAGAAGTAGGATGACTGTAGTTAGGTGAAGTAGGATCCTATTGGAGGGAATCTTATTTATTTGTTTGGTGGAGAAGATGTTGAAGTATCACAGGGATATAAATAGGGGAGTAATGAGGGCTGAGTATACTGCAAAATATATGATTGACGCATTGGGTTTAAATACAGCTAAGAGCCTCAATATTCACCCAATGTGACCGATGGACGAATAAGCTATAATTGTTCGTATTTGACTTTGATTTATTCCTATGACACCTCCGACCAAGGCATTAATTCCGGCTATGACTATAATAAAGGATATGTTTTTTTGTGGTAGTAAAAACGCTAGGATTGAAAGAGGGGCTAATTTTTGTCAGGTAGATAAGATCAGGCAAGATGTTCATGAGATTGAGGCTATGACTGAAGGATATCAAAAATGACATGGGACACTTCCAAGTTTTAGTAAAATGGCTGTAGTTAATATGAGCGGTATGATGTTTGGTAGGGAAGAAAATGACATTCATAGAGATGTTCTAGATATAAGTAATAGGGCAGATCCCAGAGCCTGGGCTAGGAAGTATTTTACAGATCCTTCGGTCTCTTGGTTGTTTTTTCTCTGTAGCATAATTGGAATAAATCTTAGGAGATTTAGCTCTATGGCCCCCCATAGGAGAATTCAGTTTGTTCTTGACAGGGCCATTAAGGTTCTTAATACTAGTGATGTGAGGGTGAGTATTATAGTGGGTGAATGAATTAAGCTCATGAAGATTATGGAGGAGTTGAACCCCCTTATAAGAATTAGAAGTTCTTACTTATCCCGGCTAATCTATGATGATCAGTCTAGAGAGCCTTCATTTCACTCGTGGATTAAACCTAGAAGAAGAATTAGTAAGAAGAGAATTGAAGTGATTAGAGTGGTATTTAAACTGTTAGTTAAGATAATGGTAGGAATGGGTATTAGTAGCACAATTTCGATGTCAAATACAATAAAGATAATAGCTAAAAGAAAAAAACGTATCGAGAATGGAATGCGTGCGGTTCTTTTGGGATCAAATCCACATTCAAAGGGCGATGATTTTTCTCGATCTGTATGAGATCGAGCTGCTAGAATGTTAGCTGCGGCTAGGATGACTGAGGGGACTAGAAGAGCGATGATAGTGGATGTTGTTATGAGATTCATTAACTAGAAATAGTATATTATCTCTTGATTAAAAGTCAAGTGCTATTTACAAGCTCTCTAGTTAGATACAGGGAATTGAGGTTCCTTAATTAACGTCATCAGAGTTATCCGTTCATCCGGCGCTGTATCATATTGAGGTAACTAGAGGAGCACATAGAATTAATAAAGCTAGGGATAGGGGTAGAAATCTTTTTCAAGTTAGGTTTATTAAATGGTCATATCGTATTCGTGGATATGTTGCTCGGACTCATACAAATAGAGTAGCTAGAGCCACCGTTTCTATTACTAGGAGAATATCACTTATTAGTGGGATAAAAGTACTAAAGAAGATTACTCTTGTAAATAGTCTTATTACTAAAATGTTAGCATACTCAGCTATGAAAATTAGAGCAAACAGGCCCCTCCTGTACTCAACGTTGAAACCAGAAACTAATTCTGACTCTCCTTCGGCAAAGTCAAAGGGAGTGCGATTAGTCTCTGCTAAATTTGTAATAAATCATACTGTGGCCAGGGGCATAAATATGAGCGAAATTCAGGAAATTTGAGATATCTTAGTGAAGTCTATTGATGTTAATATGATTAGGGCCCTTAATAAAATTAGGGACATACTTACTTCGTATGAAATGGTTTGAGCAACTCCTCGAAGTGCCCCAAGAAGGGCATATTTGGAATTAGATCTTCATCCAGCTAGAAAAGTTGTATATACATTTATTCTTGAGACACATAAGAAATATAAGACACTGAATTGAAGAAAAAATGATTGATGGGAGTGGGGGTAGATGGCTCATATTATTAGAGCTAAAATTAAACCTATAGTGGGTGCAAATAAGAATGGAGTTTGATTTGAAGGAGTTGGTTTGGCCTGTTCTTTAACGAATAGTTTAATTGCGTCTGCGAATGGTTGAGGTAACCCCATAATTCCCACTTTATTCGGACCTTTACGTAGATGAAAGTATCCAAGAAATTTTCGTTCTATTAAGGTATAAAAAGCTATCCCTAATAGAGCTAAAATTATTCTTATCAGAATAGATGTGAAAAATGGGATGTTCATGTAATAAGAGAGCATTGCTCATAAACAGGGTTTAAACCTGTGGCACTATTCTGCCATCTTATTAGGCTTGAAGATGAGTTGAACATCTTAAGTGGACGTTCAAGGTCCAGTGTTTCCGAAACTTCAGGCCGCTACTGAGACATCTCTCTTGTCAAGTGCAAGTTGACTGTTCTAAATAAACTAAGTTACAAAATTAGTGAGTGGGAAATACCCATGAACCGATCCTAAGTCGGTGGCACTATTCTGCCAACTCACTTCATAGTTTATGAATATTTAGTTTAAATATGTCTTATATTTATTCTTTAGCTATAATTATTATTCTTATTTAGGTCCTTTCGTACTATAAATAGATTATTTTATCGAGGATAGAAACTAACCTGGCTTACGCCGGTCTGAACTCAGCTCATGTAGGGTGTTATTGGTTGAACAAACCATCTTTATGTGACTTTTGCGCCACATAGATTCCCTAAGCCAACATCGAGGTGCCAACCCCCACTATTGATAAGGACTCTTTAGTGGGATTAGCCTGTTATCCCTAAGGTAGCTTGATTTGTTGATCTTGATTAAGGGTCAGAGTTTAGATTAATTTATCTTTTTATAGGGGATGATTAATAATTTCCCTGGTCGCCCCAACCGAATTTATTAAAAATTTATAATTTTTATTAAAATAAAGCTCTATAGGGTCTTCTTGTCCTTCGACGAGATCTAACACTCTTCAGTTAGAGATTAATTTTTAAGTGACTTATAGAGACAGTCTTTATTTCGTTGGTCCTTTCATTCTAGCCCACAATTAATGGGCAAGTGATTATGCTACCTTTGCACGGTTAGGATACCGCGGCCGTTGAACTTAGTCACTGGGCAGGAATTACTTCCCATTTGTTACGGGAAGCAATGTTTTTGTTAAACAGTCGAAATAAGGATTTGCCGAGTTCCTTTATAAGTGTTTATTTTTTGTTTGTGAGTATATTTTATATTTATATTTATTTATCTATAATACTTATTTTTACATAATATTTTAATAGGGGGAGTTTGTTTCAAATTCCAGCTTTTAGGTGCAAGTAGGTGTATAAATTATATGAGTATTACGGTAAGGTATTGTAGATGGCTGTTTTTAGGCCTATTTATTTTTGGTTATTGTTAATAGCTTTAGACCACAGGGCTTATCCTCTGTGGCCTTACACTGAGGCTATTGCCCCATGTTTTAATTGATAAATTTTACTGGAAACCAGCAATTTTCTAACGCGTGTGGTATGTAGCCTCTGCCAACATATTTTCTAAAGTTGTTGCCACAACTAGTAGTGGGCTCGTAGCTATATGGGGGCAGCTCGTGTAGAATTCGGGAAGGAATTTTAAATTTTTAGCTTGTAAAACCATAATGCACAAGGTACGTGAGATATCACTACTTTGTTTTATTAAATATTTCCTTTTTAGTACTTTTGTTTGGGTGTTGGTAGGGTAGGTATTTAAGTGTTTTGTTTAATGTGATATTGTATGATTAGTTGAGTAAGCGAAGCAAACAAATTGTTTTATTTTTAGTGTAAGTAAAAAGCATTGTATATGCTATACTTCGACAGGTGCAACTTCCGTTACACCTACTTTGTTACGACTTATCTCGCCTTTGGGCGAGAGTGACGGGCGATGTGTGCATGTCTCAGATTCGTCTTCATTTTGACTTTGTATCTTTATTACATCCAAGTCCACCTTTGTACAACTTTTAGTGTTGTGCTCCGTATCTTTATTTAGGGTGTAACCCATCATCGCCCTCTCATTGGCTGCACTTTGACCTGACGTATATGAGTTTAATCATAGTTGCATACTCGTACTTTTAGAGGTGTGCTTACGACGGCAGTACACAAGCTGTTTGATCTAGGGAGGGTGAAGAGTGCGTGGATTATCGAGTTATGAGACAGGTTCCCCTGGTTCGATGAGACACCGCCAAAATCTTTAAGTTTTAAACTGTGGTTCGTATTTTTCGACTTTATTTATTTCATGAATAGACGGGTATCTAATCCGTGTTTTAGATTATGGTTTTATGGCCATTTAGATGAGTGTGGCTCTAGGGCTGTTTAAATTAGACCTTAATAGCTATTTAAATCATCTTGCACTTAGTCATTGTTTAATTAGCTTGAGTTTGTCGTCTAACCGCGGCAGCTGGCACGAATTTTGCCAACTCTTAACTTGATACCCAATTCTTGCTTTTGCAGAGTTAGTAGAGTTACTTACTGTGGCGCCCTATTACGTATAGAAATCTTGATGTAATTGTCGATTCTTTTAGATTTAGAGGGATTGCGGGGCGGCTAGAACTTACATGTATATTGGTTCATAGTAGCTAAGTTTTCAGCTAGAATCAAACTGTTAGTAAGAGAGAATATCTCTTTTTCGGGGTATGAACCCGCTAGCTTGAATAGCTTATCTTACTTAAGTGGGGATACTATTAGTATAATATTAAATTTGCAATTTAATGTTATTATTTAACTACCTCACTAAGACCATCTTGTAATTAATTCTGGCTTTGTAATAATTAAGATGATGGGGGCCAGATGTATGGACATTAGGGTTAAATCTTTTGTTTTGATTTGGGGGAGAGAGTTAGATGTTGTTATTAGGGGCCCGTGGTGTATAGCAGTATACATATATAGGGAGTAGGCTGCTGTAAAGAATCTTGTCATACCTAGAAGTAACAGTGCAGATGTGGATATTTTAAGGATCGCAGCAATCAACATAATTTCTCTTATTAGATTGATTGATGGAGGGGCCGCTATATTTCTAGCCGTAAACAGGAATCACCATATTGTGAGTGTTGGGGCTAAGACTATTAACCCCTTTGTCAAAAATAGCCTTCGAGTATGTGTCAGCTCATAATTTATGTTTGCTATAACAAATAGGGCTGAAGATCTTAATCCGTGAGCGATTATTATAGCAAGGGCTGCTTGTAAGCCTCAGTTAGAGTTTATTAAGGCTCCGGCAACTATTAGCCCTATGTGCCCTACAGATGAATAAGCAATAAGTGATTTAAGGTCGGATTGACGAAAGCAGATCAATCTTGTGGATACTGCCCCGACTAGGGCAATTCTTGACAGTAAGCTAGATGTAGATTTGGCTGCGTGATGAAATAAGCTTAACATCCGTAGGATTCCATACCCACCCAGTTTTAGTAGAATTGCTGCAAGAATTATAGACCCTGCGATTGGAGCTTCTACATGAGCCTTAGGAAGTCAGAGGTGCACTGTAAATATCGGTAATTTTACTAGGAATCCTCCGATTGTTAATACTCAGGCTAGGGATAGGGAGGAATAGTCTCTAGGAAACTCCATGCATATAAATATTGGTATTACTGCAGTTTTTGATGTGATAAAGATTTTGCAGAGGGCTATCAATATGGGAAGAGAAGCAGCTACCGTATAAATTATTAAGTATATCCTGGCTTGAGACCGTTCAGGCTGATATCCTCAGGTTATAATAAGAATTATAGTCGGAATAAGAGATGCTTCAAATCAGATGTAAAACATAAATAAGTTGGGGGAGAGGAAGCAGTTTACTAGGATAATTAATAAGATAATTAAGTTGGTAATAAATATTTTAGGGTATATATTTTGATGAATGACTTTAGTTCTAGCTAGGATCATTATAATCGTTACTCAGATTGTGAGTGTAGTTAGGGTGAAGGATATAGTGTCCGAGGATATTAGTTCAGTTATTATTGAGTACGGAAAGTTGTTTATTAGGGTGGAACATAGAGGAAGTATGAGTAGTGTAAGAGTTAATGCAATTACTCAGGTATAATGTGGTGTTATTAGAGGGAGTAGGAGCGCAGATATTATAATTAGTTGAAATTTTAACATTTATTTATTGTTAAGGAGTTTAACATATCTGTACCATAAGACCGTGATATTAGGACTATGAGACTTAGCCCAACTCTGGCTTCACAGGCTCCAAAGGTTAGCAGTATTACACTGATACTAGTATTAGGAGCATTTGCTACTGACAGAGATAGAGGTACAAATAGGACTAAGCTGAGAGTAATTCCTTCAAGGGATAGTAGTGTTATAAGAAAGTGTGATTGATTTGTAATTAAATTTAATATGGCTACTAAGGGCAGTAGAAACACTAGTGCTATAATGGAGTTGTACATAGAATTGAGAGGAGTCTCTATCTTCGATTTACAAGATCGATGCTTGTTATTAGCTTTCAATTCTCAGATAACACGCAAAGTGATTTTTGGCACCCAAAGCCGGTGTTTTATGTTAAACTATTATCTGTGTATAATATCTTATATAACTTTAGCATGAAAAGCTAATGTGTTTATTACACCACATACACTTGTTTAGAGGAGGTTCCATATTGTTAGCTTCAATAACATGCTTTTTTTAAGCTACCTAAACTTGGTGTAATTGAGTATATACACTCGCGCACAGTATAGATCGTAGAGCGTATTATTAAGCTTTAAGGCTTAGCACCATCATCGCGCAATATTGCTGAGCGAATACTGTGTGTCCATTTAGGTTTAGATTATAACTAATATGAGTATTAAGCCGAGCACGGAAGATATCATTAGATAGTTTACAGGCATGGGCTTTGAGGAAATTATTAAGCTATTTGAAACTTTATTTGAAAAACTACTTATACCTTGACCACCCAGGGCCTCTAATCAGGACTGGTCTGTCAATTTTAAATAGTTATGAGATATGTATATTGGTAATTTTATAGTAAATTGGGAAGAAAGTGGAACTAAAAATCACATTATACAGGAAGCATAGTGATTTATTGGACTGTGTATTAAAATTGATTCATTTTTTTGTCTTGAGGCTGACATAGCTCATGCTAGCATAGCCCCAGTGATAACTAAAACTAAAGGTGTATATTTTTCACATAGGTGGATTATTATTATTTCTTGCTTTAGGGGGGCCACTCATGCAATGAGGGAGCCGGAGATGACTGATATAGATGCTAATACTAATATGGGGGAGGTAAGGGAGTTATCTTCCTCTAGGTGTATATAGGGATTGCAATTATTTGTACCTCACACTACACATAAACTAAATCGAATTGAATAGAATGATGTTAATCCTACGGCAAATAACATTAGAAGTATTATAAATATGTTGTGAGCGTAGTGTATAGAGGCTTCTAAAATTATATCTTTTGAGTAGAATCCCGATATAAAGGGAAACCCGCATAAAGCTAGATTAGCCATAATTAGACATGAAGATGCAGTTGGTATTTGTTTGGCAAGGTTACCCATTCATCGTAAGTCTTGTCTGTGCATATGACTGTGAATGAATCTCCCGGCGCAAACAAAAAGTAAAGCCTTAAATAGGGCATGAGTTACTATATGAAAAAATGCTAAATGAACCATATTTAGACCTATCGCGGCTATTATCATTCCGAGTTGCCTGAGGGTTGATAGCGCAATAATTTTTTTTATGTCACATTCCGTAGTAGCTCTAAACCCGGCCATTAAAGTTGTTGAGACAGCCGTGAATAGAAGCAGAGGTGAAAACCATCATGCAGTAGACATAAAATCATAAAATCGAATTAATAGAAACACACCGGCAGTAACTAGTGTAGATGAGTGAACTAGGGCTGATACTGGTGTAGGTGCGGCCATAGCTGCTGGTAACCACCTAGAGAATGGTATTTGAGCTCTTTTTGTTATTGCTGCCACAGTAATTGCTAAGATTTGGTAGAAATTTTCATCTAGATTTCATATATGGAGAATATTTCAGTGCCCCTGACTTAGGGTTCAGGCGATGGCTAAAAGTAATGTCACGTCCCCAATACGATTAGTCAGGGCTGTAATTATTCCAGCGGCCAAGGATTTAGGATTTTGATAGTAGATTACTAAGATGAAGGACACAATGCCTAACCCATCTCACCCTAGGAGTAATATAATTAAATGTGGGAAGAAAATTAACATGTTTATAGATAATACAAAGAGTAATACCAGAACTGTAAATCGGTTAATAAACTTGTCATCTTTTATGTAGACTGTGGAGAACTTAAGAACATTTGCTGAAATTATGATTACCGTACATGAAAACATGAGTCCTAGGGGGTCTAAAATAAGGGTAAATATGATGGGGGTAGATGAAATAGAAAAAAGATTTCACTCTAATAGCATTGTAGTGTTGTAAAACACTGCATAAAAGGTTGGGGTTAGTAGGACTATAAAAATAATCCATAGTAACTTACTTGCTATAAGGCTGATTTTAAAATTTTGTAACATGAAAAAGGGTCTTATGACGTCTCTGAAACCACAATTCAGTGATTTAACTAACCTACCTTTTCCCGTGAGACAGTCGGTAGATATTTAATGTTAAAAAATGAATTTTAGATTGGGTCTTAAACCCCAACAATTTTTTGGGGGGGGTCGGGAGATTCCCGACAACAGTGTAAAATTTTGTCTAATCAGGTCTAAAATGCCCCACATTAGTCAAAAATAGGCTATACGCAAACTAGCAAGATAAAAATATTTTGACCCAGTTTTCGGACTCTCTCCAAAACGGCAGATTCAAAGTAGTTTGGGCCTAAAACCTAGTTTTTTTTTTTTTTTTTCTGCCCAGTTCCGGGCTTTTTGGTTTTCGAAGATTTGTGATATTACCCCCCCCTCGCAATTGGAGTGCTAGGTTATGATATATTATATATATACGATTATATTTGTATTTGCATAATGTATTTAATAAAAACAAAAAAAAAAAACATCGCGGATGGCCGCTCTTACCGAGCCGAAATCGGCATGCATTATGTGCTTGATGTTTATCTTGTTAATGGGCGTGGTCATCAGAGTATAGGGACAGAAGAAGACAAAAAATATAGGCTTGGATGAGACAAATAGCTACTTCAAATAGAATATATCCGATGGCAGCTAATATAAGAAAAATTGTCCTGGAAAGTCTGGAGAATCAGGCTGAAGCACAGTAGATGCCCATGAGGCTTAATACAATATGGCCAGCTCTTATGTTAGCAGCTAGGCGAAATGAAAGGGTTAGAGGACGTACTAGGACTCTTGTTGTTTCAATTAGAACTAGAAACGGGTTTAATCAGTCTGGGGCACCGTCGGGGAGGAAGTGCGCTGTTGATTTTTTGGGACTGTGGGAAAATCTAGAGATGATTAATCTTAGTCAGATGGGGAGACCTAGGGTTAGGGTAAATACTAAGTGTCTTGATGTTCTAAAAGTATAGGGGATTAGTCCCATTAAATTGATTATAACTAAAAGAAAGAAGATGGCTGACAGAGAGGTTGATAGACCCTTTAGTTGGAGTCCTGAAGTTCGTGACAGTTGTGTGAAAATGGTGTCTTTGATAGGAGTTTTGAATGTGGACGATCGAGAATTAATTACCCAGAAGGATGATTGGATCATTAGAACGATTAGGGTATTTATTATTAAGAATACAGAGTTAGTGGGGAAAAGGGTGTTATATATGTAGGGGTCAAATGAGGAAAAGATGTCGGGTATCATGTCAAGACTTGATTTTTAGGCCATTTAAAACTTTGAAGGTTTTTAGTTTTTTTAACTTAAAGTCTTAGGGTTTAATAAGTTTGTCCCATATGTTTGTAACTAGGGGGCTTGCGATAAAGTAGATGTAGTATAGGGTTGTGAAAAGTTGACCAATTAGAATGAATGGGTCTTCTACTGGGCGTCCGCCAATTCATGTTAGGATTAATCAGGAGGCTACTAATACTCAAAATATGAGTTGGTTTACGGGGTAGAATGATAGTCTTCGTTTATTTATGATGTGGGTAAATGGTGGGATAAAGAGGATGAGAATTGCGGCAAATAGGGCTAATACACCCCCTAATTTGTTTGGAATTGATCGTAAAATTGCATATATTCACAGGAAGTATCACTCTGGCTTGATGTGAATTGGAGTGACTAGAGGGTTAGCCATTAGAAAGTTTTCCGGGTCTGTAAATAAGTTAGGCTCAAATAGGACTATAACAGATAGGCCTGTAATGGCTAATATATATCCTAATACATCTTTAATGGAGTAATAGGGGTGGAAAGGAATTCGGTCTGAGTCTGCATTTACCCCAATAGGGTTGTTAGATCCTGATTGATGGAGAAATATAATATGTAAGATGGTTGCGCCTATGATAGCGAACGGTAGAATGAAATGAAAGGCGAAGAATCGGTTTAGTGTGGCGTTATCTACGGCGAAGCCCCCTCAGATTCATTCTACTAAGGATTTTCCAATGTAGGGAATGGCGGAGAATAAATTGGTAATTACTGTTGCTCCTCAGAATCTTATTTGGCCTCATGGTAATACGTAACCTATAAATGCAGTAGCCATGGTTAGGAGGAATAGCACTACTCCAATATTTCAGGTTTCTATTAGGGTGTACGACCCATAGTAAAGCCCTCGTCCTGCATGAAGATAGATGAATAGGAAGAATATTGAGGCTCCGTTGGCATGAATTGATCGTAACAATCATCCGTAATTTACATCTCGAGAGATGTGTGTTACAGATGAGAAAGCTATTTCGATGTTTGGCACATAGTGTATTCTAAGAAATAGGCCTGTAATTGTCTGGATGACTAGACATAGGCCTAGGAGGGAACCGTAATTTCATCAGATGGAGATATTGTTTGGTGCTGGAAGATCAATTAAGGATCTGTTGATAATTTTGATTGCTGGGTGGGTGGTTCGAATAGGTTTGAACATATTAGTTAAAGGGTCGTAGGGGTCCTTTCGAGCGTAAGGTTAATTTTACTACAATAATTATTGTTAGGAGGAGAATTAGGGCCAGAAGGATTAGAAATGGGGCTGTGTTTATTAGATATAGTGTTGAGTTTCCTTGGGTAAATTCTGATAGTGTTGGTACTTTAATGTTGGTTGCATAAGTTAAAATTCTAAGTGTGAGTAGCGAGATTAATCTATATATAATGTTGTTGGAGTTGGCTATTTGCTGATTAGGGGTTAGAGCTAAGAAGTAGGCGAATATTACGAGCATTCCTCCGACGTAGATTAGAAAAATTAGAAAGGCGAATCATGAGCTCATGAATGATGCAAAAGCTGCTGATAGAAGAAGAGCCATTATTAGAATGTTTATTCCGAGAATGATGGGGGTCGAGGCTAGGTATAGCGTAAATGTTGTAGTAATTATTATAAGTATGTATATGGTTAAAATCATTTATAACTGTAAGAATTGAACTTAATCTTTAGACTTCAAAGGTCTTCGTGCACCTTACACTAAGTTATATAAGAACCTCATCAATAAATGCATAGGTATAGGCAGATTCAAACTACATCTACAAAGTGCCAGTATCATGCCGCAGCTTCAAATCCGAAGTGATGCCCAGCAGAGAAGTGGTGAGCACATGTTCGGAGTAGGCAAATAGCTAAGAAGGAGGAGCCAATTAGGACGTGTAGGCCGTGAAATCCGGTGGCTACAAAAAATGTGGTTCCGTACACTCTGTCTGCAATAGTAAATGGGGCAGCTATATATTCCCCAGCTTGAAGGAACGTGAAATAGGCCCCCAAGCATACTGTAACGGTTAGGGCTTGAATTGCATCCCCTCGTTTACCTTCTATTAATCTATGATGAGCTCAGGTTACTGTTACCCCTGAGGCTAGTAGAACTGCTGTGTTTAGGAGGGGCACTCTAAAGGGGTTTAGAGGGTGAATTCCTGAGGGGGGTCAGCAACAACCGATTTCTGGTGTGGGGGATAAACTTCTGTGAAAGAATGCTCAGAAGAAGGCAAAGAAAAATATAACTTCAGATGTAATGAATAGAATTATACCTCAGCGTAGACCTGTAGTTACGTGTCTTGTGTGGTGACCTATGAAAGTCCCTTCTCGTACTACGTCTCGCCATCATTGAATTATAGAAACGATAATGAGAGTTACCGCGATAATAAGGCATCAGGTTCCGTGGTTGTGAAATCATCTAGCTAGACCGATTGCTAGGGTGAAGGCTCCTAGTGAGGAGGTTAAGGGTCATGGTCTGTATTCAACTAGGTGAAATGGTTGACGAATCATTTATGTTTTTTATTTTAATAAGCTTTTTACTTGGAAGGTAAATGTACTGGTATACTAAAAACATACAAGAGAGCATGGCCCGTTTTTAAATTTACAGTTTAATGTTTAATCTCAACCATCTTGTAAGGTTCACTTTCACGAATTTTCTAGGGAATGGGCATTATACCTTGTTTTTGAGTTAAATGTGTGGTGTTCGGATCATCAAAAGGTGGATGCTATAAGTGAGACAGAGGTTCAAAATATTATAATTGATACAATTCAGGCTATGGGGGACAGGTGGGGCATAGAAATACACCTTTGGTAACTATGTCTTGACAAGACATTATTATTGTTTAACTAGTATTTCTATTGGGTGAAGTTTGAAACTCATTTTATGAAGGATTTAGTGTTGATAGATTCTACTGCAATTGGTATGAAAGAGTGGTTGGCTCCGCAGATTTCTGAGCATTGTCCGTAGAAAATTCCTGGTTGTGTAGTGGTGAAACCAATTTGATTAAGTCGTCCTGGCACTGCATCCACTTTTACGCCTAGGGCAGGTACTGTTCAGGAGTGAATTACGTCTGCAGCGGTGATTAGTATTCGGATTTCTAATTGTATGGGTACAACTATGCGATTATCCACTTCTAAGAGACGGTAGTCACCTGGCAGAAGATCTGAAGTCGGAAGTATGTAGGAGTCTATTTCCACATTTATGAAATCTGTGTATTCATATCTTCAGTATCATTGATGACCAATAGTTTTTACGGTAATGGAGGGCTGGCTTACTTCGTCTGTAATATAGAGGATTCGTAATGACGGTAGGGCTAGAACTAGAAGAATTAGGGCTGGGAGGATTGTTCACACTGTTTCAATTGTTTGAGCTTCTATAATATATCGATTTACATGTTTGTTTAGTATTAGGGCTACAAGGGCATAACCGACTACTGTTAATACCAGGGTGAGTACTAACAATGCGTGGTCGTGGAAGGAGATTAGTTGAAATATGACAGAAGATGCGGCGTCTTGGAATATTACTTGACCTCAGTTTGGCATTCTAAGTGAGCTACAGGTAGCATGGGCCTAATTAACAAATAGGTGCCTTTGGCATTCACTTAATCGGGGATATGTAATAACACCTGTTTCTCTTAGGTTATGGAAATCTAGGGGAAGAGTTGAGTCTGATCACTCTAGGGCTGATGATATGTGAGGTCTTGAGATAACTCTTCGTTGCGAGGCAAAGGCTTCTCATAAAATGAAAATGAATAATATTAGTGCCACGAAGGATAGCAGGGACCCAAAGGATGACACAACATTTCATTTTATAAATGCGTCTGGGTAGTCTGAATATCGTCGGGGTATACCACTAAGTCCAAGGAAATGTTGGGGGAAGAATGTTGTATTTACTCCTAGGAATATTAAGAAGAATTGTGCGTTGGCTCAGCGAGGGTGCAGAGTCAGCCCAGTTAAAAGGGGAAATCAGTGAGTAAAAGCGGCGAAAATTGCGAATACAGCACCCATTCTTAATACATAGTGGAAGTGGGCCACTACATAGTAAGTGTCATGGAGAATGATGTCAAGTGAGGAGTTAGATAGAATAATGCCTGTTAGACCTCCTGTAGTAAACAGGAAAATAAATCCTAAGGCTCATAGAACTGGGGTTTCATATTTGATTTTAGATCCATGCAAGGTTGCTAATCATCTAAAGACTTTAATTCCTGTAGGAACGGCAATAATTATGGTAACTGCTGTAAAGTATGCTCGGGTGTCTACATCAAGCCCAACTGTGAATATGTGATGTGCTCATACAATAAATCCAAGAACGGCAATTCCTAGTATAGCATAAATTATTCCAAGGGCTCCGAAAGGCTCTAACTTTGCAGTGTAATGACTTACAATATGTGAGATTGCTCCGAACCCGGGAAGAATAAGAATATACACTTCTGGGTGGCCGAAGAATCAGAATAGATGTTGATATAGAATGGGATCTCCCCCTCCAGCAGGATCAAAGAATGAGGTATTAAGATTTCGGTCTGTTAGAAGTATGGTAATTGCTCCCGCAAGAACTGGGAGGGATAGGAGGAGAAGGACAACTGTAATTACTACAGCCCATACGAATAGGGGGATTCGTTCTAGTCGTAAGCCTCTTCAGCGTATATTGATTACTGTTGTGATAAAATTGATGGCTCCAAGGATAGAGGAAGCTCCAGCTAAGTGTAGTGAAAAAATAGCTAGATCTACTGAGGGCCCAGCATGTGCAAGATTTCTGGCTAGGGGGGGATACACTGTTCAACCTGTTCCGGCTCCTTTTTCTACCGCAGCAGAGGAAACTAGTAGAATTAGCGAGGGGGGTAGCAATCAAAATCTTATGTTATTTAGGCGTGGGAAGGCTATATCTGGGGCGCCTAATATTAGGGGTAGAAGTCAATTTCCGAAGCCGCCAATAAATACTGGCATAACTAAGAAGAAAATTATTACGAATGCGTGGGCTGTAACGATTGTATTGTAGAGTTGATCTCTGCCTAGGAAGGCTCCCGGCTGTCTTAGCTCGATTCGAATAAGAAGTCTTATACCGGCACCGACTATGCCAGCTCAAACTCCGAGAATGAAATATAGGGTTCCAATATCTTTGTGATTGGTAGAATAAAATCATCGCAT